TATTTTCCTGGATTTTTTGGCACAGTTGGAGGGACAGTTGGAGGGACAGTTGGAGGGACAGTTGGCACAGTTGGCCTTTTTGGCACAAATCTTGTTTTATTTTTTGACATTATATATTAAATTATATAATAATATTTAATAGTGAAAAAAAAATCTATATTAAATATTATTAATATAGATTAATATTTTTAATATAGATTCGATATTTAAATTTGTTTTATACATGCATTTCTGATTATCCCTGTCTTTGTTTATGTCTCGGATTGTAACAAATTACCAGAAGGCGTTTACCCCTACGAATTAGGCGGCACTTTTCACAAAATTTACGAACAGAAGCACGAATTTTCATATTTGTGTTCCTTCAAGTTGGAATTTCTAGGATCATATTCCATTTTGTTTTCTGAAAAAATATAATTAATTAACTCCCATATTGATTGGTATTAGATGTTCAATCAAAAGGGAATATCATAATCATCATCATTTGATGATTTGATGGGAGTAAGTCTATAAATTATACGTCCTCTCGTTAAATCATAAGGAGTTAATTCGACCCTTACTCTATCCCCTATTAGTATTCGTACAGAATTATATCTAATCTTCCCCGAAATATACGTTAAAATATCAGCGCCATTATCCAAATGGACCTTAAACATGCCATTGGGATATGCATCAGTAACCAAACCTTCGGCAATGATGAAGTTTTTTTTATTCATCTTATTTGTGGCCCCTCCCTAGCCTTTTATAATATCTGCATCATTGAATGCAGAATTTGTTTCTTCTTTTTTTGCTTCTTTAGTTCCTTCTTTAGGAATACTTATATTGTAAGTAGTAATAACAATATTCTTAATGTGTAATAATGTTAATATTTTCAAAACAAAAGGTTTACTTCCATTTTTTTGTTTTGAAATACGGTATAAATTACCATAAAATACAGAATAATTCACCTCCTATTTTTTTTTGTCGAGCTTCTCGATCAGTCATAATTCCTTGGGAAGTAGAAAGGATTACGATCCCCATTCCACCGAAAACTTTCGGGATCTCCCGATAAGTAGAATAGATTCTCAGACCAGGTTTGCTAATACGCTTTGAAGCAGTTATATATCTCTTTTCCTTCCTTTCTCTAGATTTTGAAGTTAAAACCAAAAGAGACTTTTTACCTTCTCGATGTTCCCTAACATCCTCTATAAAACCTTCTCGTAGAAGGATCCTTGTAATGTTCTCGGTAATAAAAGTAGCTGCTACTCGAATTGTTTTTTTTTTTACCATGTCAGCGTTTCTTATAGAAGTCATTAGATTAGCAATAGTATCGTTACTCATGACAAACTAATTTTCAGGAATTCCCTATTTCAATATAAAAGGCATGTTTATCTCAGGAATATGCCTGATATTCTTCTAATTTTTGTATTGTACCATTAACTTCTACATGATCTATTCTAGAAGTATTTATAATACTTCAGGAGCCAATGATATTATTTTGGTGAAATTAAATTCTCTCAATTCCTCAGTAACTGGACCAAAAACTCGAGTTCCTTTTGGATTTCTTTTCTGATCAATGACAACTGCTGCATTGTCATCAGATCGTATTATCATTCCATCGTCACGTTTAAGTTCTTTACACGTGCGTATAACTACGGCTCTAACTACTTCTGATTCTTCCAGAGACATATTAGGTTCTGCTTCTTTAATTACAGCAATTATAACGTCGCCAATATTAGCGTATTCCCGATTACTGACTCCTAGAACTCGAATACACATCAATTTTCGGGCTCCACTGTTGTCTGCTACATTCAAATAAGTTTGAGACTGAATCATTTTTCCTCCAAAAGATTTGTTACCTCGGCTGAAAAAAAAGTATTTCATTTTTTTCAGCCAGAAAAATCTCTTTTGTTCCGTATAGGCAAACTCATAATAAATTGAGTATGTATAGGCATTTTGTATGCAACGATTTGAAAAGCTTTTCTAGCTATAGTCTCTGATACTCCGCCTATTTCATAAAGTATTCGACCTGGTCTGACCACAGATACCCAATATTTGGGAGATCCCTTCGCTTTCCCCGAACCCATACGTATTTCTGCAGGTCTTATTCTAATAGGTTTGTCCGGAAATATACGTATCCATATTTTTGCGCCACGACGGGCATAACGAGTAATTGCTCGCCGTCCTGCTTCTATCTGCCCAGATGTGATCCAAGCAGGTTCCAATGCCTGAAGAGCAAATCTACCAAAACAAATGCGATTGCCCCGAGAAGATACTCCCTTCATTCTTCCTCTATGTTGGTGACGAAATTTCGTTCTTTTTGGGTTCTAGTCGATGGTTTTATAATGCCATTTGAATCCCATCTCTATTTCAGAACCGGATATGAAAGTTTCTTCTCATCCGGCTCCTTGTGAAGAATCTATAGCAAACTTGGATAATCCATATTTTTACACATATCATATACATAGTATGTATAATTAGACGAGACAAATAGCTCTTTTATTTATATCGATACTGTCCAATAAGTAAGAATTTCACAGGCGAATATTTACTCTTATATTATCTGTCTCATGGGGCCTTATAGACTCCCATGAGATGAATGCTTTCTTGGTTTATTTCGCTATCCTATCCAATGGATGATTAAGATTACTATATGATCTTATGCAGTCACAGGTTCCATCGTTTCCATAGTTTTCAAATGGCTGTTCAGGTTTACCCTCTGCAATGGAGCTCTTATTTAATTTCTTACAGAATCAATTTCCTTAGTTTATATTGACTCCAAGCTCTTTTTTTTTTCATAAACCGAATCGATTTAAGTCTAAATTAATCAGGATGATTCTTATGCTTTATTACACTGCTCTTTGGGGGTGATTTATGAACCATACAAGACTGTAAGGAAAAAGATTTCATTCTTTCTTTTTATCCTTCCCCCCCTTTTTTTCTTTTCTTGCATTACCAAAGACCTTTTTTGCTTCACAAGAGATATAGATCTTATCTGTTTGTCTCTTTGTGTAAGAAAGTCTTTTGTTCATTTGATGGAACTATCCATAGTTATTAACTAGCTTATTGAATCTTAATAATAGTGAAAGAAAGAATGGATTTTATAAGTATACTAGAGACCAATTCGTTCTTATTTATTTTGAGTTCTCCATCATTTTAGAAAAGATGCAAAAACTTGATCTCAACGAGTCGCACACTAAGCATAGCACTGCTCCAAGATGGTAAATCTAATTTTTATTTGATCTTATAGAATTGATTATTTATAATCGGTCAGATTGTATAAAGTTATTGTTCATCTTAAACAAAGATCCAAATTTTGATCCCCAATACTCCATAGACAGTTTGAACCGCATAATAACAATAATCAATTTTAGCTCGAAGGGTCTGTAGGGGAACTCTACCTTGCATGGCCGATTGTTTACGGGCTCTCTCAATTCCGTTGAGACGTCCTTTTATTTGTATTTTAATACCTTTTACATCTGCTTCTTCAGCCAGTTCAAAAACTTTTTTCATTATTTTTTTTATTTGAACTCTTTCCTTTAGTTGTAGAGCAATATATTCCGCAAGAATATTAGGTTCTCTATAAGGTTTATCCACTTGTTCTATAGAAATGAGCAGTTTTCGGTCCACAGAATTGATTATATTCTGGACAAGCATATTTTCCACTTCGTCTCTTAATTGCTTGATTTTTTTCTCTTTTTTTTGCTCCTGTTTTTTTATAAACAAGTCGGTAAATCCGATACATATGTTGATCTGAATCAATTCAGACTTTTTCATAATATCTATACGTGTAATTCCTCCATAATTTGAGTCTATACGTGTAATTCCTCCATAATTTGAGGAAGCTTTGATATTGATATGTCGTACATAATTTCGAATGCAATTATGTATTTTTTCATCTTCTCGTAGATCTTCGGAATAATCCCTTTCTTCAAACCAAAAGGAACGATGGTTTTGAGTAAAACCAAGCCTAAAACCAAGTGGATTTATTTTGTTTCCCATACATATTTTATTATCAATCTATTTCTATTTTCATTTGCCCATACTTAATTTTCCATCTCGCGATTAGCTCGTAACCTTCCAATTCTTTCGGCAAATCTTGGAATTTTTTCACATCTTTCAAAGCATTTAGAAGTATTTCTTTGAAATTAACATTTTGTTCCAATACAATAGTTACATGACAAGTGGGTTTATGAATTGGATAACCATGTCCCCGAGCTCTAGGTTGAAATCTTTTGAAAAGAGCACCTTCATTCACTTCAGCTATACTGACAAATAAATGGATAGATTTTACACCCATAGTTTCAGCATTTGCGACTGCAGAACGCAATATTTTAAATATGGGATAACATGCTCCATAAGGCATCCGACTCAGTATATTAAGTGCTTCTGCGTGAGAACGACCACGAATTTGATTAATTACTCTACGTGCTTTATTAGAAGACATATGTATATCTTTACCCAAAGCTCGTATTTTTGTTATTTTTAACATCTTATCTTAATCCTACACAATTATTCACAACGATATTTTTAGCGTTTCTCTCTCATTTTTCTTTTGTTGCTTTTATCTTTTGTTGCTTTTTTATCGTTTGTTGCTTTTTTATCGTTTGTTGCTTTTCTATCTTTTGTTGCTTTTTTACCTTTTGTTGCTTTTTTATCTTTTGTTGCATGTTCTTGAAAAGTGCAAGTAGGTACAAATTCCCCCAATTTGTGGTTTATCATACTATTTGTTATATAAATGGGTAAATGTTCCTTTCCATTATGAACAGCAATGGTATGACCAACCATTGCGGGTACAATGGCAGATGCTCGAGACCAAGTGACTATTATCTTCTTCTCTTTCTTCATGTTTAGATTGTCTATTTTCCTCAACAAATAATTAGCTACAAAAGTATTTTTTCTTAGTGAACGTGCCATGGTCAATTACCTCTCTTTTGATTTACCTTTCTTTCAAAAAAAAGAAAGGTAAAATGGATTTACAACTATTCTATTTCAACTATTCTATTCCTACTTACGTCGACGAATGATTGAAACATCACTATATCTATTTTTCTTCCGACTCTTTCTTCCAAGTGCATTATAGCCCCAAGGAGTTAGGGGTTTTTTCCTACCAATTGGGGATCTTCCTTCACCACCCCCGTGAGGATGATCTACAGCATTCATAACTACTCCTCTTACTTCGGGACGTTTACCCAGCCAACGTTTTGATCCAGCTTTACTTAAAGCTTTATTTTTCCATTTGACGTTGCCTACTTGTCCAATTGTTGCTGAGCAGTTCTCAGATATTAGACGAACCTCCCCAGATGGTAATCTTAATGTGGTCAATTGTCCTTCTTTTGCAATCAGTGCTGTTACAGCACCCGCCGCTCTAGCTAATTGTCCGCCTTTTCCGACTTGTATTTCTACATTATGTATAGTCGTACCTAAAGGTATATTGGTTGAAGTAGACCTTTAGTTTGTAAAAATCCCTTCCCAAACTGTACAAGCCTTTCTCAGGGCATACAGCTTTCTAGATGTGAATGATATATTTAATTCAATATATATATTGTTATATATATATTATTAATATAATATATTAAATATATTTAATATAGATTTATAGATCTATAGATCTAGGATGAAGGGCATATTTTCAATTCCTTATGTCCTGATTCTCTACATCCTAAGTTTTTCTATTCCATCATCTGGCTTATGTTCTTTTTTCATGTAGCAGTCAGAATGAATGACTTTATCAAATTACGTCAATACTTCCGCATCTTCCGGATAACGTAGGAGGCATTTGAAAAAAATATATATATATGATATATATTTTTTCATTTTTTATTAAAAATTCTCACTGTTCAGCTTCGAATCTGCCTTTGACCATCAAATCAAATGTGAGTTACTTGTCTTTCTATTCATAACAAGGGTTCCTTTACCTTATTTGTTTCTGCTTCAGACAATTAAGTCTTCTCCATATTATCATATCTTGGTAGCCAATAATTACATAAACTATTGAATTCAATCACCCGCTACTGTTTATCCTCAGTTTCCCTTTGGGGTTGATCCCATCAAAGTATCTTAGTTGGATCAGTGATAGATTTTTAGGTTTTGCTGTAAACCCAATCGGTTGCTTCCGATTACGTATAATTAATAATTCAAACCGCACTCAAAGGTAAGGCATTTCCCATTGATATGGGAGCTCTTGGACCGGAAAGAATAGTATCTCCAATCATGACCCCTCTCGGATGCAAAATATATTTCTTTTTACCATCTCTGTAGTGCACAAGACAGATGTATGCACTTCTATTAGGGTCGCTTTCTATTGTTACAATTTTTCCCAATATGTTTTTATAATTTCGCCGAAAATCAATTCGACGATATAGACGCTTGTGACCTCCTCCTCTATGTCGTGTGGTAATAATTCCACTGTTATTACGACCTTTCCCACAACGATGCTGACCGGAGGTCAATTTCTTTTGTGGATGAGATTGGACTCTCCCATCGAGACCTGATAGGGATTTATAACGTGTGCCTGGAGTAAAGGTTCTGTACAGACGGGTTGTCATGTTCATTATTTATTATGAATTGAATAAGTTTCAATTAATAAGGAAAAAGTGGAATAGAATAACCTGGTTTTAGTGTAATAATCATGCGTTTATAGCGTTTCATTATTTGCTGTATCTTCCCCCTTTTTTCTCTTTTTTGCGGGGGTCGATAACTATTGACCCCTATTACTTTAACATTGAAGAAAAGTTCAATCCAACTTTTTATCTTTGTTTTAGTCGATCCCGAATCAACATTCAAAATATATTGATTTATTTCAAATAGAGAAATACTTTTCTTTGTAAGTACTAAATTGAGATATTGAACCTCATCCATAAATATTTATCCTTTACCATCTTTTAAAAATAGAAATACAAATGCCTATATCCACCAGATATATTTAACTCTAGTTCTCTGAACTTTTACTGTATTATTACATCATAATTAGAATATAACTTTTACTTTATTAATACAGCATATGTATAATATACATTATACATAATGTTAAGAATAAAAAACGGACCTAATCTAATCTCAATACTTAATTGAATCGAGATAGCCTCGCTGTTTGGGCTACTTTCTTATTGTGCATCCAACAGGAATTGAACCTGCGACTTCCCAATTATGAGTTGGGTGCTTTTACCATTCAGCCATGGATGCTATGCTAAATAAAGCATAAAAAAGTTTATTCTAGACTTATTATATTAATAAGTATCGACTCATACTAGACTTATTATATAATAAGTATCGACTCATACTAGACTTATTATATAATAAATATCGACTCATACTAACCAATTTGATTCTATCAATACTCAATTGATGCTTATCATTTTCAATAAATAGAGGTATACAACATATCTTTGTCATTTTGACATGATGGGATTTCGATCGATTTAATATAGAATTAAATCATGACTATTTGATAATTATCTATTAGATTATCTATAGATAATCTAATAGAGAGATAGATTATTTATCTACCCTGTTTACAGAAATGGAGATGTATTGTTATATTAATAAAGAAATATTTTCTTATCGATCTACATTATACTTATCTTTATATAGAATATATATTCTATATATTATTAGATACCAAACAAAAGATATAAAAAAAAAAAAGAGAACAGAATTTTATCTCCTATTTAAACTCCTATTTAATATAATCTATATATTATAGAAAGTATAAGAGCTAAGTTCTTGGATCGATGGAAAGATCCCAATCTTTGCAAATTGACGGTAAATAGCAAGAAACTATCTTGCTAAATGAGAATAAGATAAAACTCTCACTCTCTAAAAAGTTGTATTAACTTGTAATTATTATTACACTAATATTGTATTATTAAAAACTATAGGATAAAAAAACTATGGAAAAACAAAAAATTGAACCTATCGAATATATTGAATATGTTGAGGATATTGAAGAACAAAAAATTATTGAAGAAAAAAAAAAAAGAATATTTTCTTTAGCAAAAAGTATAAAACAAAAAAAAGAAAACCGAGGAATGTTATGGTTACGTAGCGTTAAGTCGAGATTTAAAGTGAACATGATGGTAGTATTCAGTCCATGGAACGAATCCAATTTGGTGAGATTCTTAACTCAAATATTTTCTGGTCGAGAAAGTGTTATTAAGCTCTTTGACTTTAGGATTATTAGTACCTTACTTATACGTGATCTACGTATATTTATTAAAACGCGTCAAATAAGAAAAGCTTTAATAGTACTTACATTACCATTATTGATATATTATTTATATAGTCGACCTTTGGTCGAAAGAGATAGATCAAAATCTGATTTGACTAAGATATTTCCACACAATTTTAGATTTATAAAGAAAAATTTGTTGCTCTTTCCGCATATGTTGATGTGTTTGCCAAAATGCAAAAGAAGATATCAACGTCGCTTGCTCAATCCAAAAGAGCATGTTTGGGTTTTCTCAAGGTCCGACACAAATCTGAATTATAAAAATGATATAATCTCAGATAACCAAGGCCCAATAAGTTGGGGAAGTCATTCGGAGAATGAATCGAAAGATATTGAATGGCAGATTGATTCAACTTTCAATTCGAATCAAAATGAGTATGGAGAACCTGATGATTCACTTTGTGAATGGATTAGAACAAACGAATCTAAAAACGGAATCAAGCAACTAGAAGAAAAATCAGTTCGAACAGGAGAATTTGATTTATCTTCAAGACCAGAAGATTATAGCAATGAAGAAATCGAACAAGAAGAAATCAACGAAAATGAAGATTTCGAACAAGGAGATTTCGAACAAGGAGATTTCGAACAAGAAAAATCAGTTCGAATAGGAAATTATAGAAATGAAGAAATCGAACAAGAAGAAATCAACGAAAATGAAGATTTCGAACAAGGAGATTATAGAAATGAAGAAATCGAACAAGAAAAATCAGTTCGAACACGAAAATTGCTAAAACGTCCTCTTTTCAAATTGATTAATATACCCCAAATTGAAGAAATCGAAAAATACCAAGAAGAATTAGAAAAACAACGAGAAGAAATCGAACAAGAAGAAATCGAACAAGAAGAAATCAACGAAAATGAAGAAATCGAACAAGAAGAAATCGAACAAGAAGAATCAGTTCGAACAAGAGAATCTCATTCGTTCTCAGAGTCAAAATTTTTAGAAGAATTGATTTCTAATTTGTCAATAGATGAATCATGTATAAGCGTTAGTGGTACTGATAAACCCATCGAATTTTTGAAAAGTCGAAAAGATGCTTTTCAATATTTCAGGGGATCAGAAAGGAATAGGATAGTTGATCTATGGAAGATCAAAACATATCTTCAAAATCCTTCTGCAAACTATGATATTTCATCAGATCCCGGATGGAATATTAGAAGAGATATAAACCAATTAAATTGTATTCGATTTGTGAACCAGAATTTACCTTCGATATCTTTTTCATCCTGTGATGAGAACAAAGAACAATTAACGTTAAACAGCGATTTTTACAGGCAATTGAAGAGAATTGTTCTGAAAATAACGGATCAATTCACTCTATCAATAACTAATCCTAATCTAGGATACCAAAAAGGAGTTTTAGTTTTGGATAATGAAATTTCCCTGGATATGGATTATCACATGAATCAATTTTATGAACTGAACAATAATATATTATTATTATTGAATCAAATCTTAAACTACAGAGATAAATTAAAACATCATTTTTTCTTTGTGCTATTCAATATTATTGATAAAGAGAATCTGATTCGATATGTAGATCGAATAATATCAAAGAATGATAGAACCGAAACTTCGGTACGACTAATATTTAACCAATATAAGATTCAAGTTGACGAGCATCTTGAAAAAACATTCAAGAGATTCTATTTGTTGAAGAATGCATTGATGAAATACTCTTTATCAAAATTATCATCTTTATCAAAATTACCAAAAGTATTTAAAGAGTACTTAGAGTACTCATTAGGATTGGATCCTGTATTGGACGCTTTTTTATTGGATACTACACTGGACGATATAGAATCCGATACTTCATTTGATGACTATGCTTTTTCAATATCGTTCCACGATCAAGATTTGGATTTGCGATGGAAAAAAATATGTCTCTATCTTAAATTGAAAAAAAAAGTTAATAAATACTATTTGGAATTGACAAAAGTATTTAATAGAATCTCTAAAAAGTTTAGTTACAATTTAAAAGATAAAATTCGAACAAATTTGATAAGAAAAGACGTTTTGAATAATGTAACGCAAGATGCAATTAACCGGTATTCATCAAGTTGGAGAAAATATCACAAAGAATGGTTCAATTACTTTATTGTTGAAATTTACCAAAATATGAATGCATCGTCCATTCTGATCGAATACTTTTCTTTGAAAAAAGAATTGAAAAAAGGATTGAAAGGTCTTATTTCTAAGAAAAACAGATTGTTGGATCCAATCGAATTATGGACTAATCAATGTAAACCCAAAATTGACAATAATCTTCATGATATGATCTTTGACGGACTTGATTTTTTTAAATTGATCAAATCTAAACCAATTCCTAAGGAATCCTTGATCGATGAAGGAACAATAGTACCCTTAGGTTTGAATGAGAAACCGATTAATCAATTGATTATTGACTTATTCGATAATGAAAAAAATTACATGGAATTGTTTGATAACACTGGTCTTTCGACCATATTCAATGATCGAGACAATTGGTTAAATCCTTTAAAACTATCGAATCAAAACTCATTAAGAGCTGCTTTTTGCAAAGCAAATACATTTGAATTTTTAGATTATTTACATAATCCTCAGTTAAATTATAAAAAAAGATTACCTTCTTACATGTACATGGAAAGGATTCATATAAAAAACAAGAATTTTATATATGGACAATTATTCAATCTTGTCCCCATTCATAACACTTTGTCTATTGGTGAAATAAGACCTGTTCACTCAGAGAAAGTGACTATCTCACTCATAAAGTCACAAGTAAATATATTATTGTCTAAATATTTACGTGACCAAGCGTTAATCCATGACTTGTACAAATCATCCAATTTACTTACTCAATTGAATTCATTTCTTCGTGGTAACATATATATTTCCTCGATTGAGGAGATATATAGAACTCCTTTAATAAGCCAACAAATTGTCAATTTTGACAAAAGTGCTTGCCATCCTTTTTTCAATAGTTCAGATTCAGAAAAAAACAGCCCCAATCAATACCCTAAAAAGGATTTTAGTTCTAATATAGGTCTTATTCAAACTCAATCTTTTAAAGATGATTTACTATCGGAAATATCTTTAAAAGATGATTTACTATCGGAAATATCTTTTAAAGATGATTTACTATCGGAAATATCTTTTAAAGATGATTTACTATCGGAAAAAGATGATTTACTATCGGAAATATCTTTTAAAGATGATTTACTGTCGGAAATAGATTTCCGAATGAAGAAGTTTGCAGAAAAAGAAAAAAATAGTTCAATAGAAAGTTCAAAAAGCATAATTGAAGACAAAATCATAGGTGATAAAAACATCTTTTTGAATAAAGAAAAACGAAAGATTCTATTTTTTTATAAGATCCCTCAGATAGATCTTATCATTTCGATATGGGATTCGTTTCAGACATATAGTGCTCCATTCTATTTTTTTACTTCCACAGGGTGGAAATATATGCATAATATATTTTTGTCTACTTTTTCAGAAATAATGCTAGATAGTACTGATCAATTCGTATTATTTTTGGACAAGATTCTGCATAATTGGAATCATTGGAATCATAATTTTAATCATAAAATTAATCATAATTTTAATATTTTGTGGGCACTCTTTCATCAATATTGTACCCTTCTAAAGTGGAAATTGAGAGCAAAATTTACCCCGAAATTGAAATCGTTTTTATTCTATTGGAATCTTTCCAATTGGAAAGATCCAATTAATCAAAGGGTATTCGAGGGAAAGGATGTGTCAATATCATTTGATACATGGAAATATATAGAAAATGTTCGGGAGTATGATAAATTAATCATTTGTATTTTCATTGGGTTTTTATTCTATGTTTCCTTCATAGTTCCCGTACGCTTGATGTATTTTTATAGCAATATCGAGTTTATTAAAGATTTGGCGTCTGAGCCCCTCATTCTGCATGTAATAAAGATGAGGAAATCGTATAAAATGCTCAAATTTTTTTATAATTTCTCTTGGTATGGTTGGTGGCTAACATTCGTCGACTTTATGGATATCGAGAGTGATCCTGATGATATAGGATTATTGCAAATGTTGGAAATTTGGTATACCAAAAATTTTAAATGGTATGATGTAAGGAAATTGTCTCCTTTTCAGTATAGGAGAGTGAGATCACTCTTAGAGAGATGTTTGTCCGAACACGGAGTGAATGACTTCTTGTTGAGAGAGAGTAGATTGTTTTCAATAGAAGAACGAATCTCTCAATTTGATTCGAAGTTGACTCCCCCTAATGGTTTCTTTTCTCAATATTTCGAAAAAAGGGAACACCCGGGACTTCTTTACTTTCGATATTTAGCTGAATTTATTCAACTAGGTCGAATGAATAAAATAGGTATAAAAGATTACAAGTTCGATTCCTTTTCTTTAGTACAAAAGTCGATCTTCATTGCTTTTCATCAGGAAATTACCTCTCTACCAATTCAATCATCTATATCTGACCAAGTCAGATTTTTCCCACTCTACCCGGCACGGTGCTTTTCGAATCGAATTTTATTGATAGGACCTAGGCAAACTGGCCGATCGTATTTGGCCAAAAGTCTAGCAGCAGATTCTTATCTACCTTTAATAAAAATATCTCTTCCAGATTTTTTGAAGGGGAGAAAACTTCTGTTAAACTACGAAAATGATTATACATCTTCAGATAAGGAATCTTACCTTGAGCATGAAGATCTTCTTTATTTGCTGGGCTGGGGAGGCAGGCCGAAAGAACTAGATGAAAAAGACTCTTATGGAAAAAAACCGAGAAACTATGAGCTTGAACCAGTGGGTGACCGTGATAAGACTATGGAGTATTATGAGAGAAGAGTAACTCAATTCGTGTTTGCACTTAAAATAGCAAAATTAATGTATCCTTGCGTCATATGGATTCCAAGCATTCATGAAATGTATGGTCATCACTTCTACATTGGTGGATTATTGAGGGAACTCCTCGGAGATCCATATTTTTGTTTTGAAGATGAGCAAGAAACTACTATCAAACAAAATATTGTGGTTATTGCTTCGACTCATATTCCTAAAAAAGTGGATCCATTTCTAATATCTCCCGTTTATGGTAAACGAAGATTCGATACATTAATCAACACTAAAATGTCTCCTGCCCTACATCGAGAAAAGGAATTTCCTTTGCTTTTACGTTACAAAGGGCTCTACTTGAAAAAAGATTGGAACTATTATGATGAATTTGGATCAAATACCAGAGGTTTTACTACACAAGATTTAGCAGATATTGTCAATGATCTTCATAAAGAGAGTCTTCAACAAGGGACTTCAGTTATAGACAATCAGATGATTGTATCATCTTTCTATAGAAAAAGTTGGGGTCCTTCCACTAGTAAGATTAAATTCACTGATATTTATGAAGTACTTAATTATAAGATAGGAAAAGCTATTATACAAAATAACCTTACGTACACCAAGAATTTTCTAAGTACTAGAAGAGAATTCCAACATATACGGGAATACTATTTGCATCAATGGTATTTAGAACCTTCAATTGCCGGAACAGCTGTGAAGGAATTTACCATATTCTATAATATTTTGAGTTGCTTGGCCGGATCAGTAGCTAGAGATTTATTTCTATCGGAATATTCAAATATAGAGAATTTGACTCCTATTGATTATTTTACTGGGAATGATTTCGCGCTAGCTTCCAGTCTTTTACAGAGTCTTCTGGAAGAGTTTCCATGGTTGAAAATATATCAGAGTCATTGTGATAACAATCACATCACAATTACTCCTCAGTTCAAAAAAGATATGATACAAAAAGGATTATCTCATATATTAGATAAGACCGTTCTAGCTAAAGAATTGGGCTACTCCTATAAAGAAGGAGAAGAATTAGAATTCCAAACTAGCATAGTTTGTTCTCCTAGAACCTGGCGTTTTAGTTTTGTTCGCAGTAATCGATTCGAGCATATAAAAGATATAACAGAAGAAAACCCTTTATTGGATTATCTTCTTCTGTTCGGATGGTTTCAAGAAAGTCCGACCTATGTTGACATCTTATATTGGAGGAAATTCATGGCGTCTTACAAACAGCAACCTGTTTATGACGAGGGTTCCGATGTTGAACAAAGAAAGATATCTGCTATATGGGAGGCAAGATTTTTATACGATAGATTTAAAAGATTGGGAATGTATAAATTTGATACAGAGGAGTGTGCAAAGGAATATAAACCTTTAGATACACCGATAATCTATCTAGCTCGCCGATTTATTTGGGATCCTGTGAGTATTCGCTTTGAAAATAAGCAACCTGCGACTGCGATTTTACGAGAAGAATTTTTCTCTATTCAAGAGCTCCTGAGAAGGATTTATCTTACTTACAATTCAGAAAGATTAAAACCCTTTATGTTTTTTAAGAAAAAAAAGCTAGCAAAATATATAAACAGAAGAAAAAGATTGAGGAAAATAGTCCTAGGAATAAAACCGATTTCGGATTCGGATGATAACCCTCTTAACATTAAGATTAAAGAACATGAGTCGTTTGAGACTTTCAAACGCTTTCAAGAAGTTGGTATCCGATATAGACGTGTACATCCATATCGTGCAGAGAAATCATATGAGCGTTTGTTTTCTGAAAGGACACGGGATGATAAATTCAGACAAATTTTGATTGATAAAGAAAGAGAAAATATAGAATTATTATCTAATGAATGTTTTATTTATAATACTCTATTCGAAAGTTATGAATATTTATCATATTTCTTCATTTCAAATAGAAGGTTATTGAAACATGTGAAAAATACATTATTAGAAAAAAAATGGCTTTCTCCGAATGACATTAAATCCTTATTAGCGGAAGTATTAAATAAAAATATGTAATAAAAAGGACTATTTGAAGATAGAGTGAGATTTCGACCATTTAAGAGTAAGCATAGTAAGAAATATGAGCCAAGTCAGTTTTATTTAACTTGATGAGATATTCTCTACTATGCTTACTCCTTATTTATTTTATTGCGGTTGTAGTATACTTTTCTAGTACACTTTTTACTACGAAGAAAGAATCCCTCATTTGATTATAGAGGGATTACAATATTGGTATATTTGTTATAATTCGGTTGGAACTTCCGAATTTTCCAAGACCTTGAAAAGGATATATAAATTATATCAAATTTGTGTCCTTCATTCACATTCAATCTAATAAATGATTAAGAAATTGATTAATGTACACGAAAAAAAAGCAATCCATCTTAGATTCTTAGATTTGGTCTTTTTCTTCCTTTTTTAAGTCACATTACAATATTATGCCTTGAAGAGGACTCGAACCTCCACGCTGTTTAGCACGAGATTTTGAGTCTCGCGTGTCTACCATTTCACCATCAAGGCATCCCAAAAGGGAATTATATTCCAATAAATAAATATCTATCATACTATTATTAACCACATATCGGTATATGCAGAATATAAAATGGATAACAAGGATAGATTATTTAATTATTCCTATTGATCCATGATATAGGTTTAGTTCAAATATATCATCTAATTCTTTTTACTTTTTATTATCGGATATCGGAGGATAATTTATATTTTTTAATATTATTCATATTAAAATATATATAATGTATGATCGAACTTTTTTCCTTTTTCGATTACTTTTTTCCTTTTTCGATTCAATAGAAACTATATATGTATATGTTACCCAAATAACAGATTTTAATTTTAATCTTATGTAGACATATCCCTTAGAACTAAAAATTTATTTACACACGTTTCAATTTCTCATAATGAAAACGTCTATTTATGGTATAGAATGAACTTCTAATTTCACTTTAATGATCAAGTTTATTTTGTTAATTAGAAGTTCATTCTAATAATTTCAACCTATTTCCTTTATTTTAAGAATATGAGGAAAAATATACTGGTTCTTTCAGTTAGAAAGAAAAAGATTTAATGAACTTAAAATAATGTATCCTGAGCAATTGCAACAATTGGATTCATTATTATTCCTAGTAGAGCAGATGCTATTACACATACAATCATACTCAATTCGATATGATTTTTTGAGATTGAAGAATATAATCTATAATTTTGTACATGGGGAGTTATTTCTTTGTTTCGTTCAGTCATTAATATCTTAATTATTTTTAGATAATAATATATTGAAATAACACTCATAAAAAGTCCTATCGAAACCAATAAATAGGAACCTGCTTGCCATCCACACCAGAATAGATAAAGCTTTCCAAAAAAGCCTGCTAATGGAGGAATACCTCCTAGAGATAGCAGACATAAAGCTAAAGACAAAGCTGAAAAAGGGTCTTTCATATATAATCCTGCATAATCCCGAATGTTATCTGTTCCTGTACGTAGACTGAATAATATAATACAAGAAAAAGTTCCTATATTCATGAAAATGTAGAACAGCATATAAGTTATCATGCTTGCGTATCCATTATTTGAGTTTCTATCAATGATTCCAATAAGGATATATCCAATTTGACCTATGGATGAATATGCAAGCATACGTTTTATGCTTGTTTGAGTAATAGCAATTAAATTTCCTAATATCATGCTAAGAATAGCTAATATTTCCAAAAGAAGATGCCATTCATTCAATGAAAAATAGAAAATAATATCGAAAATTCTAGTGGCTAAAGATGAAGCAGCTACTTTTGAAATAACAGAAAGAAAAGCAACGACTGGAGTGGGAGAGTTAGAGTCGAAAAGAGGATTCCCACCTCCTTTCTCTCATTCAGAACCGTACATGAGACTTTCTTCTCGCACGGCTCCTAAGTGATAAAAAATAAAAAATGGTTTATTCTTTTTCTTTTTATTACCTTCCTCGTGTATGTATAAGATTGAATTTATTCAATTGATAGAAAGAATCACTAATCCTTAACTTTACGAAGAATCCTTCCTCAGTGGTTCCTATGGTAAATCAAAATCACTGATTTTTTTGACTTCGGTTCTGACAAAAAGAGAACCATCTGATTTAATTCGTTCTGAATAGCCATGAGATGTTTATCTTAGGGTAATTTTTTTGTTGACGGATGCCTCTTTTTTTACACTCGTAGTCTTTGAAGGATGAAAACTGACTATGTAGCATCTACGTTAATTAAGAGTATTGTATACGTCATTAGTCTGATCTTTGAACTACCCGTAATAACTAACTTACAAAATTCATTTGTTTGTTTAGTCAATGTTTCTGACTTTGCTTTACCTTAATTCAAAATTTTTGGTAAAAGTGATGTCTTAGTCTGAGTGGGGATAACAGTTTTTTCTTCCACATGTCCATAGAGTTTTTAGAAATAGATTTAAATATCTAAAAAAATATTTATTTTCTAAAGGTAATCAATTTGTAAAACGAATCACACTCCTTCATATACGTCGGGAGTCCATTGATGAAAAGGGACTAGAGAAAGCTTGAATCCAATTCCTACAATTATAGATAGAAGCGCAATCCAAATTCCTGGAGAGTTATACATTTGTGTATTTATAAGACCATTGGCTATTTCTTGAAGCTCAATCTCTCCCCCGGATAAACCATATAGCCAAGAAAAACCATATACAAGAATAGAAGAACTTGTTCCACCCATAAGTAAATACTTAATAATAGCTTCATTAGACCGTACATCTCTTTTGGTATATCCCGATAATATATAGGAACACAAACTGAAACATTCTAAAGATACGAAGATAGTTGCTAAATCATTAGCACCACACAAAAACATTCCTCCTAGAGTAGCTGTTAATATGAAGAACAAAAACTCTGTTACAGCCATTTCTGTACATTGAATGTATTCCACGGATAGAGGAATACATAAAGTTGAACATAGTAAAATGAGAAATCGAAATATTTTGTTGAAATTGTTCGTTTGAAAATTACCAAAAAAACTGATCATAGGTTCTTCTCCCCATCGAAATAACAAGATCGCTATGCTTAATACTAAACTTGTTAAAGAAATGAAATAGAACCAAGCTGTATCTTTGTGATCATAAATAAAATCGATCACTAGAAGAAGAAATAGGCCGAAAATCAAGATACATTCTGGAAAAAGGGAACTTCCATGGAAGAGAAGCAAATGAAATTCTTTCATATAAAATGATCTAAAGGTATAATTGAAAATGAAGTTCTCATTTTGAAAATGCCAGATCATGATTTAGTAATTTCAGTTAATTTCGAATCAACCTTTTTTTCATTTATGTAAATGATCCTGTATGAATAAGATTTAATATTCATCCAAAATCCCCTTATTGCCATTTAATTAAAATATTTATTTTTCATTCTTTTTTTCCTTTCGCTTTCGCTCCAAATCTGTATCAATTTTGATAAAGTTAGCTTTGATCAGAATGGGTAGATCTATGGATTTTTCTATTATTAATTGGGATTAACGGTAACGGTTATGGTAATGTGCAAAAGCTTTATTGGACTCTGCCATTCTATGAGTCTCTTCCTTCTTGCGTATAGCATTGCCTTTCTCTCTGGCAGCATCCATTAATTCGTAACTCAGTTTAAAATGCATATTTCGACCAAGACGTTTTCGAGATGACCCTAATAACCAACGAATAGCAAGTACTTTTCCTTTTTTAGGTTTTATTTCAACGGGAACTTGATAAATTGATCCCCTTATACGTCTTGATTTTACCATCAATTTGGGAGTTACGTTGTGTATTGCTTGGCGTAGAACAATTAGTGGGTTTTTGTCTGTTTTCTGTTTAATTTTTTTTAGAGATTGATAAAGAATTCGATAAGCTAATGATTTTTTTCCGTGTTTAAGAATACGGTTAACAACCATGTTAACTAATCGATTATGAAAAATCGGATCAAATTTCGCAATTTTGTTTTCTGCAGTACTTTGCCGTGACATAAGTGTGAAAAAGGTTCACAAATTTTTTTCATAAAGACTAGACTAAAAATCACTTATTTGGGCTTTTTAACTCCATATTGTAGGGTGGATCTCTAAAAGTATGAAAGATCTCCCTCCAAACCGTACATACGACTTTCGTCGAATACGGCTTTCCACATGATTCTATCTGCATATATGAGATCTATTCCTTATGCATAGAATTATGTTTACTCATTCTCAATTGAGTATCCGTTTCCTTTCTTTTTCATATGATTGGAAATCTTGTATTTTCTTTATCTATAGGATTAAGTCTTTAGGTTAAAAAAATAACGCGTATAAAAAAATAAAAGGTGTTTCAAATCATTGCTATTTGACTCGAACTTGTTCTGAAAAGATCAAGGCTTTTTTCATTTTTTGTTGACACACGCAAAGTAAGGGAAAACTTATAAAATGAATTCAATATTGAACCTTAGACATTACTAATAGTTACAAATTTCCTTAAAAATAAATAAGATCGTTTGTTTTAGCCTGCTCTAGTCCCCTTACAAAATGTTCGTTATTGGGTTAGCTATATACTTTCCATGTTTTTAGTAATTGACATGGCATCATCATAAAATGATACTAATCTTAGATAAGAATATACAACGCACTAGAACGCCCTTGTTTACGATTTTTTACTGGGACAGCATCTAAGATTCCTCGAATTACGCGATATTTCACACCAGGTAAATCTTTAACCCTTCCGCCTCTTACTAATACTACAGAATGTTCTTGTAAATTATGGTCAATACCAGGTATATAAGCAGTTATTTCATATTTAGAGGTTAATCGCACTCTGGCAACTTTACGTAAGGCAGAGTTTGGTTTTTTGGGGGTGATAGTGGAAAAGTTGACAGATAAGTTACCTTTATCGTCACTGTACAAAACCGTACATGAGAATTTCACCTCATACGGCTTCTCATTCAATTCTTTTGAAGTAGGATATTTTCGTTATTCGACTATTTCCTTCATTATGTCCCAAAGGGTAACTAAAAACAATTAGTTTTCGTGTAAAAATAATATGCGAAATAATAAATCCTTTGGGAGTTATTTCATTCTCTATTTCTTTTTTCTATTAAAAAGTGTTTTAATCAATTTTTTTGTATGAATTGATATTATCACATGTTAATTAAATCACAAATTAAAATTTTAAATTGACGGGTTAATGTGAGCTTATCCGTGTAGTTATGCATTATTTAACTAGGAATCGATTTGATGAAATATTTTTACTTTTGTGCTTTGGTTTGGGTGGCATGGTTTAGTTGCTCAAGATAATTTTGATTACTTATGTTAAAACAATATCAAATTAGTAATATTATATGCTACTAAAGGCTATACCCGCGAATTGGCAATATAGCCGAGTCTACGTAAACACAGTTCTTTTTTTTTATTAGTTAACATTAATGGTTCGCTGGACCAATAAGTTTTTTGTTTTTCATGAATTGTTAGCATCAGTCATCTTCTTTGTTTGGATCGAGAGATAAAGTGATAACTCAATAGGAAAAAGATCGTGCAACGAGAGGGCAGAGAATTATCTCAACAACCAAGATGGAGGCAATTTTATATTGATTTAAATCAATAAGTATACTAAAGATAACTTTTTATCTATGTGTATAGCTTAATTAGCTAATTATTATCTCGGTAAGATGTCAATGTATTTTAACTGGAATAACTTAACGAATGGTTCCATTCTATTTTTTTTAACTTAGGTTTCGAAAGAGTAT